AATTCATTTTAAAACGACTAATCCCTAGATACATCGATTCCATTTTAGGTCTATTCTGAACATATGGATTTGTTCTAAAGATTTAAATTACAAATTTTCACCCTTCTTTTTAGTTTAGAAAAAAAAAAAGAAATCTGAAAAAATCCTATGCCAATGGATTTCAAATTTATGCAAAATGTTTTTCTATTTCTAAAATGTCCAATATATATTTTACATCGTCTACGCGAAAATGTTCAATTTTCAGAAGGTCTTCTTGACTGTTTTTCAAAAGTTCTAATAATGTATGAATATTCGATCTTTTGAGACAATTATAGATCCTGGGAGGCAATTCTAATTGGTCAATAAAAATGGATTTCAATGCTATTTCTTTTTTCTTTTTCCTTAGTTTATCCTTAGCCAATATATCGTGAAAAGTAAAAAGGGGCAAAGTAACTTTGTGTTGATTGTTTTCTAAATTAAAGTTATCTTCGTCTGCGTGTAAAAAGGGAATAAATAAATCAATCAAATTCCGGGAGGCTTCATAAAGCGCTTCCTTAGGAGTTAAACTTCCGTTTGTCCATATTTCGAGAAAGAGGATCTCTTGTTTTTCATCCCCATTCACATAAGAATGAATACTATGATTTACATTTCGAACAGGCATGAATATGGCATCTATAGGATAACTTCCGTCTTGAAAGTTTTTTAGTGTTTTTATACGATACCCACGATTCCTCTCAATTTTTAATTCAATACACAAATTAACGGGTTCTGTTACGTTGGCTATATGTTGTGTATTATCAACGATTTCCACAGAGGGTGGTAAAATGATGTCTTGAGCGGTTACATATCCAGGACCTTTGAAACAAATAGACGCGTCCCGAGTTCCATACAGATTACTTCTTAATACAATTTCTTTCAAATTCATTAAAATTTCATGTACAGATTCTTCAATACCTACTATGGTAGAATATTCATGTGGTATTTTCTCTGATTTTACACGTGTGATACATGTTCCCTCTATTTCTCCGAGTAAAACTCTTCGCATTGCAATGCCTATTGTATCAGCTTGGCCTTTCATAAGTGGAGACAGAATAAAGCGTCCATAATAAAGACGCTTACTGTCTATTCTTGATTCAACACACTTCCATTGTAGTGTCCGAGTAGATACTCTTATTTTCTCTCGAACCATAGTAATATATTAGTTTGATCAAACCCTTGACTTGTTTATTTCTCTTGAAATCTTTTCAATGTTTCTTTTTAGTTTTACACACGTCTTTTTTTAGGAGACCTACATCCATTATGTGGCATAGGAGTTACATCTCGTATAAAATTTAAAAGTATACCACTTCTACGAATAGCTCTTAATGCCGCATCTCTTCCGAGACCGGGACCTTTTATCATGACTTCTGCTCGTTGCATGCCTTGATCCGATACTGTTCGAATAGCATTTCCTGCTGCAGTTTGAGCGGCAAAAGGTGTCCCCCTTCGTGTACCCTTGAATCCACAAGTACCGGCGGAAGACCAAGAAATCACCCGGCCTCGTACATCTGTAACAGTCACAATAGTATTGTTGAAACTAGCTTGAACATGAATAACTCCCTTTGGTATTTTATGAGTATGCTTACGCGAACCAATACGTACATTTTTACGCGAACCTTTTTTAGATATAGGTTTTGCCATATTTCATTATTACATAAAAAGAAAAATAAGTCTAAGATATATGGTATGGATATATCCATTTCATGTCAAAAAAGGATCCCTTATTAATTCTTTTTTAACTAGAATTAATATTCGATTTTTCTATATTAATTATATTCTATTTCGATTAATATTAATATAAAATACAATTTTTGAAATCCAATTTCAAATTTGAAATATCAATCATTTTTCTTATAAAATTTTGATATGATATTTAATAGAATAATATATATATAATAAGAGAAAATATAAATTTATATATTCTATTTTTTTTAGAAAGCTCCTGTTTGTTTGTTAAAATATTATCCTTGTCTTTGTTTATGTCTTGGATTGGAACAAATTACTATAATTCGCCCTCGTCTTCGAATCAATCGACATTTTTCACAAATTTTACGAACGGAGGCCCTTATTTTCATATTTGCCATTCCTTAATAAGTTAATCCCAAATTTATTTATTGGAAGAAAATAAGGTTTCCTTACGTTTTGAACTTCTAATTGTGGCCTTACCCATAAAAATAATATTGTGGTTGAAAAACACCCTAATTTAATTGTTAAATTGAATGACTTATTATTTTTTCTTTCCTTATCGTATACCCATAAAAAGTACGTTGAATCTTTTTGGAAACATAACCTATAATCAAAATCCAATTTGCATTAATTATATATATAAGGGAACCTGAAACATACCCAGGGGAAATGATTCATGGGTAAGTTATTCATTTTTTACCAAAAATGGATAGAAGTTTCTCATATAATTCGGGTGTTACAAAGATTACCATATATAACATAAAACTTCTCCGCCGATTCTTTCTAATCGAGCCTCTCGATCTGTCATTATACCTCTAGAAGTTGAAAGAATTACAATCCCCATGCCCCCTAAAATTCGAGGAATTCGTTGAGAATTAGAATATATTCGTAGACCGGGTGTACTGATCCGTTTTAAATTTAAAAAACTTTTATATGATCCTTTTCTATTTCTTCTATACCGTAGAGTTAAAACTAAAAAATATTTGTCGTTTTCTCTATGTTTTCTGACGTTTTCAACAAAACCCTCTCTTAAAAGTATTTTTACAGTGTTTTCTGTTATGTTAGTAAATGGTATTTGAACCATTCCTTTTTTATTCATGTCAGCATTTCTTATATAGGTTATTATGTCAGCGATGGTGTCCTTACCCATGGTAAACGAAAATGATTGTTGCCCCTTACTTTCTATATAATCAACATGCTCCTTTTTTTCTATTTATTATTTTATTTTGATTTTTTACTTTCTATTTCTATTCTATTATATATATATAGATATATTGTTTAGGTTATCAAGTATTAATCTGAAATAAATAATAATTGCTACTTCTAATACTTCTAATAATTATTACAAAAGGGATATGTGTGAGATAAAATAGATTAATTAATCCATTTCACAAAAAAATAATGTATCCATATCACGGTTTCGTCTTATAATACCTCGGGTGCTAATGAAACTATTTTAGTGAAATTTAACTGTCTCAATTCCCGGGCGATTGCACAAAAGATTCGAGTTCCTTTTGGATTTCCTTCTTGATCAATGACAACTGCAGCATTATCATCATACTGAATTATTATACCGTTGTTACGTTTGAGTTCTTTACAAGTACGTACAATTACAGCTCTGATCACTTCTGATCTTTCTAAGTTCGTATTTGGTACTGCTTGTTTGATTACAGCAACAACAATGTCACCAATATAAGCATATCGTCGATTACTAGCTCCTAGGATTCGAATACACATCAGTTCGCGTGCTCCGCTGTTATCAGCAACATTCAAATGAGTTTGAGGTTGAATCATATCATTTTTTTATTCTTTCAGTCCAAAAATTGAAGTAAAAATATTTTGTGTTCAAAAAAAGGAACCTACATTTGCATTTTTTGTTTTCACCCTAAAGACCTCTTTCCTTTGGTTTTTATTTATTACCCTGAAATAATGAATTGAGTTCGTATAGGCATTTTAGATGATGCTATTGAAATAGCCTTTCTTGCTATATTTTCTGGTATCCCACCCATTTCATAAAGTATTTTTCCAGGTTTAACGACAGCTACCCAATATTCGGGAGATCCTTTTCCTGAACCCATACGTGTTTCAGTAGGTCTTACTGTAACCGGTTTATCCGGAAATATGCGTACCCATATTTGTCCACCTCGGCGAACATTTCGTGACATTGCCCGCCGTCCCGCTTCTATTTGTCTAGATGTTATCCAAGCTGGCTCAAGTGCCTGAAGAGCATATCTTCCGAAGCAAATATGATTACCTCGATAGGATATTCCCTTCATTCTTCCTCTATGTTGTTTACGAAATCTGGTTCTTTGGGGGTTATAATTGATGGTTGTTTCTCAATTCCATCTTTATTACAGAACCGTACGTGAGATTTTCACCTCATACGGCTCCTCGCGAATGAAGCAATTCAAATAGATATCTATCTATAGATAGATAATCGATTTAATCTAATCGATAAAATAATATGCACAAATATTCATATGGTTAATGAATAATTGAATAGCGGGATTTTTTGAGATTTAATAGAATCTATTCAAAATTTTGATATCTTGTTTTGATATATAATTGAATATGTATTCTTATAAATAATTTTTGTTATCCGTATATAACTAAAGAATGTTGTTTTGTTAGATTTTTTGTTATTTTATAATGTTCTAATGAATCTTTATTTTAATTTTTAGAATATTTTTGATTATTAGAATCTATAGAATTGGCAAAAATAACAAAAAATTCAACAAAATCAAAATTATCGCGGGCGAATATTTACTCTTTTATTATCCAATTTCTTATCAAATTCAGATGTAATGTAGGGCACAACTCCTAAAAAATGGATTGTTTTTTGGTTTCTTCCGCCATCCCATCTAATGAATCATTAAGATTTGTTTTTAAGAAAATCTTAAGTATTTGCAGGTTTCGTCGTTCCCACCACTTCTCGATTAATGGTTAGGTCTGAATTCGACAATGGAGCCTTTCTCATATCTAAAAATTAATAATATTTTTTTTAGAAGATTTATTTGTTTTTTCGTGAATCAATATTCTCAGTTTTTATTGACTCAGAGCTCTTAATTTGTTTACGTTATAAATTAATTCATATATATATGAATTAATTTAGATTGATGCTTTATTACACTACCTTTTATGAGATGACGCATAGACCTTTACATATTAGAATTCTATATCATTGATATCTTTTTCTCTCTTTCTTTCACCTCTTCATTTATCTGTATATTTTTATTGCTTTACAACTAAATAAGATTTTTTTCTTTTATGTTTCACAATATTTCAGTTGCTATAAT